CCAGATATTCAAATAAATACCCGACGGGGTAGAATCATCTTGATAGAGATGACAGGACCATTCTCTGTATTATCAATAGGATCAATTATAACAAGTCACACACTCATATTCCGGAAATACCGAAACAAAGAAATTCCACAGTCGAACTACCAGAACGGTCTATAAATCCGAGTTTTAAGTCATTTTTTTTATTGAAAAACTAAGGCTTCATAGTTCTTATGAACCTAACTCATTGAAATTCCATCCAGTAAAACGGAAGAATTATAAATTTCCAAAATAATAGATAGGAATATCGCAAATAGAGCCATTGCGACTCCCATAAGTGGTGTAGTCCCCCAGCCCGGAGCTACTTTACCATATTCCGAATTCAATGGTTTCAATAAATTCCCTACGGTAGTTTGTCTTGGCCTAGATCTAGAACTACCCTCAACGGTTTGTGTAGCCATAAATCCTATTTAATCATTGGTTGAGATCTGTTGACTTTGTATACCATTCCGTTGTAGTTGTAAATAAACTATCTTATCGTAGATCCGTTGTGATCTTGAAATTATCTAAAAATGGAAACAGCAACCCTAGTCGCCATCTTCATATCTGGTTTACTTGTAAGCTTTACGGGGTACGCCTTATATACCGCTTTTGGGCAACCCTCTCAACAATTAAGAGATCCATTCGAAGAACACGGGGACTAGACTAGTTGAAGTAATGAGCCGCCCGATATGGGAGGCTCATTACTTCAGTTGATATAATGAAAAATCATTTCATTTTTTAGTCGGAACCTTAGGTGGTTCTCGAAAAAAGATAGCGAAAAAAATTATCCCTAAAGTCGAGACTAAAAGGAAGGTATAAACCAATGCTTCCATAGATTCGATCGTGGTTTACAATTATAGCTTTCACACCTATTCGTTTGAGTGAGGTCGTTTACCATATCATATAAAAAAGGGAAAGAATCAAAGAAAAGAAGGTGATTCAAGTCAATATTTCTCGAGTACCCTATTCAAATAAAAAAAAAAAATAGAAGCGAAAGATACCAGAGCAATCTTGTATCAAACTGCTTGTCTCCTTGTAGTTGGGTCTCCAAGTTTTTGGAATGCTCCAAATTCCACTTGAGCATCCAAATCTGGATCAATACCAGCAAAAACATCTCTGAACAAGGTTCTAGCGCCATGCCAAATGTGTCCGAAAAAGAAGAGCAAAGCAAACGAAGCATGCCCAAAAGTGAACCAACCCCTTGGACTACTACGAAAAACACCATCGGATTTCAAAGTAGCCCGGTCTAATTCAAAAATTTCACCTAATTGTGCACGTCTAGCATATTTTTTTACAGTAGCAGGATCACTATAACTGACTCCATTGAGTTCGCCACCATAGAACTCAACAGTTACACCTACTTGTTCAACACTATACTTTGATTCTGCCCTTCGAAAAGGAACATCTGCCCTCACAATTCCGTCTCCATCTACCAAAACTACCGGGAATGTTTCAAAAAAAGTAGGCATACGACGTACAAAAAGCTCGCGCCCTTCTTTATCTCTAAAGACGGGGTGGCCTAACCATCCAACAGCTATTCCATCCCCACTGTCCATTGAACCCGCTCTGAATAATCCCCCTTTTGCCGGATTATTACCAATGTAATCATAAAAAGCTAATTTTTCGGGAATTTTAGACCAAGCTTCCGATAAACTCAGATTTTCGGCTAGTCCGGCACCAACTCTTCGATATATTTCTTGCTGGAAGTATCCCTGATCCCACTGATAACGAGTGGGACCAAATAACTCGATTGGGGTAGTTGCTGAACCATACCACATAGTTCCAGCAACAACAAAAGCTGCAAAAAAAACAGCAGCGATACTACTAGAAAGTACAGTTTCAATATTGCCCATACGTAATCCTTTGTATAGACGTTGAGGCGGACGGACACTAAGATGGAATAGGCCCGCTAATATGCCCAGTGTACCCGCTGCAATATGATGAGAAGCGATTCCTCCCGGAATAAAAGGATCAAAACCTTCCGCGCCCCACGCTGGGCTTACAGATTGTACTTTTCCAGTTAGTCCATAAGGATCGGACACCCATATTCCAGGACCATATAAACCTGTTACATGAAATGCGCCAAAGCCAAAGCAAGCCACCCCTGAGAGAAATAAATGAATTCCAAAGATCTTGGGCAAATCCAAAGAGGGTTTTCCCGTACGTTCATCACAGAATATTTCTAGGTCCCAATACACCCAATGCCATATGGCCGCCAAAAAGCACAAGCCAGAAAACACAATATGTGCACCTGCTACGCCTTCATAACTCCAAATACCTGAATTCGTTACAGTTCCTCCTGAAATACTCCAACCACCCCACGAATTGGTTATTCCTAAACGAGTCATGAAGGGTAGAACGAACATACCTTGTCTCCACATTGGATCAAGAACGGGGTCAGAGGGATCAAAAACCGCTAATTCGTATAGAGCCATAGAACCGGCCCAACCAGAAACTAGAGCCGTATGCATTATATGGACAGAAAGCAATCGACCGGGATCATTCAATACGACAGTATGAACACGATACCAAGGCAAACCCATGGAAATACCCCTTTATCAAAGAAAAATAGACACTATGTAACTTTATCGCATTGGAATATACTATGTACTTTTGAGCGGATTCTGTATGAGAAAAGGTTACTATTTATTCTATTCCGTTTAAAATAACGGAAGAATTCTGTTCGTAAGAACAAAGAGAAGCAGATCTATTCTATACCCGATAAGTACCAATACGCAATGGGAGCATCGGTCCCATTTTGTGGGAACGAATGGATGGATACTTGTTTATTATTAGAACGATTGATCCCTTCATTAAAATTTGTATTTATTCATTCTCTCTTTCTCTAAAAACCTTCCCATTTATGTATAAACTAGTAGAATAAACAGAAAAAAATGATGAAGACAATAAACTCATTCTTACGTTTCCGTATTAAAGTGAAGTATAGTACTTAATTTTTTTCTTTAATTTAATGCCCATTGGTGTTCCAAAAGTACCTTTTCGGAGTCCTGGAGAGGAAGATGCAGTTTGGGTTGACGTATAGTGCGACTTGTCAGACATATTGGGTCATATGGGATTTACCCGTTTTCTCCCCCGATCGAGATATCCTCTGTTTCGCCCAAGAAATATTGTATTGATTGGTTCTTCAATCATTCGGAGCGTGAAGTGAAATTGGATCAATTTCTATTGAGGATCAATATTATCAATTAGAAGAATTTATGGTTGACTTGGACTAAAAAAATCAAATATCCAGGCTCCGTTCAGAAAATACCAAACAAATTGGTAATAGTAATATATGTACAATTACCGCTTGTAGCATAGACGATTCGTAATATTTAATTCAATTATAGGAGTGATCTCAAACTGACATGCCAACCAATATGATGAATACATCGAATAGTTTGGGAGAGGCATAAAACGAATTTTAAAAGTCGTAGCAAAAAGAAATGGTACTGAGATTATTTGTCCTATATGTGCAAATAGAATTCGGATAGATCTTTCCCCGGAGTAGAACATGAACCTAAAAGAATTGAAAGGACCCATTCAGGAACAAGAAAATGACATCGTGATTTGAATCTCGACGAAACAATACATCAATGAAAGGTTAATACAAAAAATGAAGTTCAGTAAATTCTTTTTTTTTTTAGGGATATGGAAGGGAGCCAAAACTTATGTTTTTTTTTTGAAAAATAGAAGAAAAACCCCTTTATTTTCATTAGAAAAACGGAAATCTGTTACAAAAAAAAGAGATAGGATTGGAATCGACACATTGATTCTTTTTTCACAATTTTTTTGAACCGTATGCATCCAAAGATGCGCGTACGGTTCAAAGGGGATACAATTTTGTCCTAATCAACCGACTTTATCGAGAAAGATTACTTTTTTTAGGCCAAGAAGTTGATAGTGAGATCTCAAATCAACTTGTTGGTCTCATGGTATATCTCAGTATAGAAGATGATACTAGGGATCTTTATTTGTTTATAAACTCTCCCGGCGGATGGGTAATACCAGGAATAGCCATTTATGATACTATGCAATTTGTTTCGCCCGATGTGCATACAATTTGCATGGGATTAGCCGCTTCAATGGGATCTTTCATTCTGGTCGGAGGAGAAATTACCAAACGTCTAGCATTCCCTCACGCTTGGCGCCAATGAGTTTTTATTTGAAAAAAAAAAGAAGAAGACTATGCCTTCGCCATATCGAATGTGAATAATATGAAAAATAGGTAATAATAGCATGGCACTTCGAGTTCGATATGAACAAACTAGTATTGTTTTTCCTAACATGAGATTTTGTATCGAGATAGTAGTATGAAACAAAGGTTATTCCGATTTGATCTTATGTGTCAGGAGTACATTTCAGCGTCACAAACCATTTTTCTTCCACACCAGAAGTCTCTTTATCTTTATGATAGTTATGTTACGAAAGAAAGAGTACGAAAATGAAAAAAAAAGAAACTTTGGGATTGCTAAATCACAGACGAGATAAATATAGAAAGCAACAGAACCATCATAGTATTTTTTGACTCCTACAATACGAAAGGAAGGGTGGTAAATGGATCATTCAACGATCTGGATCGGATGGATTCTATTTTTTTCTTCGATAGAATAGAAATTGAAGAGAAGGGAGGAAGAAATGCCATTGCAGAGCCGTATGCAATGCACAAAAGATGCCTGTACGGCTGTTCCATTCTATTTGTTTTTTTTTCTTCTTGTTTTTTTATCCCTTACTTTAGCCCAATCCTGCAAGATAGAAGAACCGTTCATGCATGATGTTATATCAATATTATCAGGGTCATGATTCACCAACCTGCTAGTTCTTTTTATGAGGCACAAGCGGGGGAATTTATCCTGGAAGCGGAAGAACTACTGAAACTTCGCGAAACCCTCACAAAGGTTTATGTACAAAGAACGGGCAACCCTTTATGGGTTATATCCGAAGACATGGAAAGGGATGTTTTTATGTCAGCAACAGAAGCCCAAGCTCATGGTATTGTTGATCTTGTAGCGGTCGAAAATGAAAATACTGGAGATTTCGTGTAAATACATGATTCCGTTTCAAATCAGAATTCGAATTTTTCGTGATTTGATATTGAATAGAAATAATTCATAATCATCAATCATCAGGTTAAGATCGATCTAAACCAACCTATTTTATTATATATATGTATGATATGCCGACAATTAAACAACTTATTAGAAACACAAGACAGCCAATAAGAAAAATCACGAAATCCCCCGCACTTCGAGGATGTCCTCAGCGTCGGGGAACATGTACTAGGGTGTATGTGCGACTCGTTTAGATCATGAGTTCGAACAAACGAAACCATTTTTCCAGTGCCAATCACCAATAGGATAGATAGAGTGGAAAAAGCCATTTTTACTATCTAAAAATGAGGATGAGGATCTATCATATACCTATATTTTTTGTGTATGAAATTTATGGTTTCCATTGGTGCAAATCCAATCACCTCAATTTGAGATGAAAAGCAATTCCCCATTGGTAGCAAATAGTTATCCATTAAGCGGAGGAAATAGTACTACAAGAAGCAAAAAGGTTATGCTCCCTTTCTTGAAAGAACGGACTAACAAGGTCAGCTACCTAGCCAACTTTCATAATTAAATGCCGTCACTGTATGGATAGCCTTTTTTGTGAAAAGATCTATTACTGTATAATTGATTGGTAGAGCCAAAGAGAGTGAACTATACAAGTTTACAATAACATTTGATTAAATGAAAGAAGAGGCTCCGGTGTATAGAGAGGACCTCACCGTTTATGAAATAACCATAGAAACGATGGAACCCACTATTTTTTGCTTTTATTTAATATTGTTAGAATTTCTTATTTCTAGGTATTTTACCTGGAAGGATTCAAAATAGTGGTTGGGAAGGTCATAGTAGCAAAAGCCATTGGAATTTATATTTTATATATCGGAATAATCCGTTTTGTTATTAATCAACCGGGGGATAAAAGGATGACTGAAAGAAGAGAAATCAATTAGTTATTCATTCATTAAAGTGTAATTTGATTCAATGACCAGAGTTAGACGAGGATATATAGCTCGGAGACGTCGAACAAAAATTCGTTTATTTGCATCAACCTTTATAGGGGCGCATTCAAGACTTACTCGAACCATTACTCAACAGAAAATGAGAGCTTTGGTTTCCTCTCATCGAGATAGGGGCAGGCAAAAGAGGGACTTTCGTCGTTTGTGGATCGCTCGGATAAATGCAGCGGCTCGTGAGAAAGGGGTATTCTATAGTTATAGTAGATTAATACACAATCTGTACAAGAAGCAATTACTTCTTAATCGTAAAATACTTGCGCAAATAGCTATATCAAATAAAAATTGTCTTTACATGATTTCCAATAAAATTATGAAATAAAAGACATTCTAAAGTCATATATAGGAATGATTGAAACCGAATTGCATTCCCCGGAGAATGGACTCCGGGAAGATAGAATAAAAAAAATTCAGATAAGATAAGTAGTAGAAATGAACGAACATCTTTCAAAAAAAAAAAGATTTATTCTTTCCCTATTTGTTGTTTCTTATAACACAACAATCAAATCTGGATTTGAGGCTTTTCGAACAAAACATCAATCTGAGCTTGAATTCCGATTGAAGTTTTGAATCAATGGAAGAGTATATCTATTTGTTTCTGGTTCTAGGACCGGTAGTTCTAGGGATTGACTCGGCTCTCTCAAACTGTTTTTCATTATTAAGAAAAGGTAACAAAGATAAAATACGAGCTTGTTTTATAGCAATAGTAATTAATCGTTGTTGTTTCAAGGTCAATCTATTCACCCGTCTAGATAATATTTTTCCTTGTTCACTAATAAATCGACTAATTAAACTCATGTTTCTATAATCAATTCGATCCCCCGATTCAATTGGGGGAAAACGCCTACGAAAAGCTCGCTTGGATTTACGAAAAGGTTGCTTGGATTTATCCATGGTTTATTCCTTATCTCTAAAATTCTATTTCTTTATTTTCTTTATTCATTTCAGATCCGACCGAAATAGGTTTTTTTTGTATATTCTATATTTTTATTTGTATATTATATATATATATGTTTATGTTAAGATATGTTAAGTTCTTCCTTTTCCTGCCCCCTTGAAAGATCAAACACAGGTTCGATTTATTTCTTTATTTCCCCATGAATCCTATGCTTGTGACAATATCGACAAAATTTTCTCAAGTCTAATCGACTGGGTGTATTGTGCCGATTCTTTTGAGTAATATATCTAGAAATGCCTGGCGATTCCTTATTGACACCATTTTGGACACAACTGGTACATTCCAAAATAACTCTAACTCGGATATCTTTACCCTTAGCCATGAACCCCCTTTGTATTTTTGTTTGATCAACTTAACTCTTCTGTTTTCGACCCGAACCTAAGAAGACGAAAAGAACAAAAAAGAAAAAAAAATCAATATCAATAGAAGTTACTAATTAGAAATTCCATTTCTAAATATTTTGTTGTAATTCTAATTAATATTAATAGAATATTATTATATATATAGTAATAATGTAAGTAATACAATTTTTTTCTAACTATCAATTATTCCTATCCTAATCCCAGTATTTCATTTAAGTATCTTTTTTTTATGCTATGATTTCGTGGAGCTTTTTTTTTACCTTAGACTGAACCCCCCTTTCTATTTCTGTTCTCCAAAATGGGATCTTAGATCCACCGGATTTTTGCTGAGGTTCAATATACTTTTTCTTTCTCTTTCCTTCCTATCCTAAAGAACTGAAAAAAAGGGGGACTAAGTTTAAGTTTTAGTCACGTCACGTAGAATTGTATCTCAAATTTTCTTCATTTTTTTCGCATATTATATTTATTATATTAATAATATTAATAACTAATACTAATAATCTAGAAAAAAGGGAATGACAAAGCATCCGGGAATAAACGATTAATTTCTATCAATAGACCCGCTAAAGACCCAAACCATAGAGTAGTTAGCACAGGCGCTGTGGAAAGATATGTTTTTATATCTCGCATTGAAAATCCTCCTTATTTATTGTAATACATATATGGTCAGATGCTGTAGTTCAAGATCATTTGTATTTTTTTGTACGGAATTCCGTACAAAAATGGATATGTACAATGAACAGTAGATAAGATTTTCCTACCCCTGTCCCTAAAAAAGAAAAAGAGACCCTCTTCTTCCTAAGCAAAATAGTCATCTTTTTTATACGTTAGGTTTCAGATGTATATAATTCTTTTATTATATGAAACCAAAAAGAAGAAATGACAATAAAATTGTATATGGATCGAGGAAAAAATAACGATGTGGAAAACAAGACATGGATTTTGTACAATGACACTGTACAAAAATTTTGTAAAAGGGATGTAGCGCAGCTTGGTAGCGCGTTTGTTTTGGGTACAAAATGTCACGGGTTCAAATCCTGTCATCCCTACCTATTACTTTTCCTATGGGTGGTAACGAGGGATTAATTGACTGGGATCTGAGTGAGATCAATTAAATAAAATTGGACATAATCTTTCATTTTTGCATACCAATGTATACAAGACGCATTGGGGGTACAAAAATGAGAAAATCCTTTTCTTTACAATCGTATCTCCTGTCATAAAAAAGCGCTCTTAGTTCAGTTCGGTAGAACGCGGGTCTCCAAAACCCGATGTCGTAGGTTCAAATCCTACAGAGCGTGATTCCGTTTATGTTATTTCGAATCACAATAAAAAAAACTTAACAAAACACAGTTGAATTGCAACTTGAATTTGACCTCCTGCAAGGAGGAGGTCAATCAAAAAAAAAAATGTTATTCAATCAAAGGTCCAACTGATCACCGCGTCTGTATTGTAAATATGCAGTTACAAATAATCCTGCTAAAGTAATAGGAATTAGACCTAAGACGATTCCAAATAGAAGAACTTCAATCATTTCGATTTGTTTGAGGAGATAAAAAGAAAGGTAAGATCTATCCCTAAATATTAATCTGAAAAATCCATGAATCTCAATGACCAAGAGTTACCAATATGACCAAGAATTCACAATTGACACGGGAAAGGACCGTAGAATACCTGAAGGAGAGATTTTTATGAATTTGTTCATTCAATTCATTTCAAATAAGTCGTATCTTGTTCAAACCAATCAATAGAGCTGGGGTTATAGTTGAAGCAGCCAATAGAAAACCGAAATAACTCGTTATAGTAAGCATGAAAGAGCTAAATTAGATATCTTCTTTTGATACATATGTTGATAAAACACTTACCTAAGTTTCCATTTTTGAATTTTATACTTACTTTAAACCATTGGATTCAGTAATAGGTTGAGTAATTGTCCATAATATCTCAAATCAGAAGAAAAAAAGGATCCGGGGGTTTATCGAAAAACCTTTATTTTCATTTTTTATTTCGAGTCCAACTCGATTCGAAGAAAAGCAACTTCCCTTATCCTTTTAGGTTCTATTCCATATTCTGTTTTTCCATATCAAGAAGTTCCATCTTGTAGTTCGGTCAAGAACAAGAAAGAACCCTTGTTTTGGATCTAATGTAACAATGGTTGCATTGCAAATATTGATTGTTCCAACTATGTTCTGTTTCTTTCATCAAATACTATCTACTCTAATCAATCTATTTCTATTATAGTATAGTAATAGTATATTTTTTGTACGACCAATCCATTACTTGAAATAAATGAAAATATTCGAACAAAAAAATGGGAACCATAAAAAGGGTTTATCAATTTTAGATATAATTAAATTGTGTGAAGATAATACTATCTTTCACTTTCAGGAATTAGTAGAACCCATTGATTCACACTTTCCCAAGACCTTTACTTTCTATTTCGAAGTCAATAATGGAAACCTTATAAAGAATTTATTTGAGGAATTTTCTATTGATCTATTGAATAACATACAATTATGCTGCAATTATGCATAGACAAGGAACAAAAAATAAGAAAGAAATTCTGTAGTATTTCATTTCGATACT